GCCAAGAGCTCCGTCAATCCGCTGTTCATCGATAGACGAAGCTCTCTCTTTATCATCTCGTGCCAGATGCAACAAAGGATGAGTCCTTTTTCCTTCTCGCGAACCACGGGAGCGCCTAGCGCCCAGAGGAGCAAAGCTCATTTTCCTTTCAGGGTAAAGCGGCGCATAAAAAAGGGTTGGTCCGTCAAAAGTCCGGTTCCTTCGCGAACGAAGTTCAGAATCTACAAGGGTTCGTAGAACGAAGGGAGTGTACAACTGGGGCGCAGCCCCACTTTTTTGTTCGTAACGAGGGAGAGATAGAATGGAGTTCTTCACGAAGTTCGAGACAAAAAAATATAAAAAAGTTTCTCTATGGCCTCCTCGTTTTGAGACATTATGGCTTTGGGGTCGACCCCGGTAACAAAGAAGGAATCCATAAAAATTTGGGATCCGACACCATGATAAAATACTACCCTCATGATTAGACCATGTCCCTGAGATTTGATAAAAGAAAGGTGCATTAGCGGTTAATACGTTGTAATTGGATAAGTTATTAGGAATATGACGGAACGAAAGACCAAGGAAAGAAAGAAGAATGCACCAAAATGCAGGTGCTGCACCAAACGCTGGTGGTTGTTTCTTGTTGTAAGTGAATGCAAGGAAAAGACCCGGAAATAACGAATAATGAAACAATTCATATATTGACATTTCGTGCTCATTTCAAAATTTCTGCTTTGTTATTCCCATCATCCGGTAACCACAGGATGATTCACAAGAAAGGTGGCAGGATTCGAACCTATGGCCGGCCCGACCCTGACCTGCTGGGTTGGGTGGCCGGGTTAGCACCCCTCGTCGCCTCTGTACCCGAAACAGATGCGCTGCGCTACCCAGCGCGTAACCTTGTCTCCCCTACCCCTCCCCTCTTCTGGTTATGCCATTACCAATCCGGGTAACCCCCGGACCGGCCGCCCCTGACCTAATAAGAACGATTATCCTTATGACCAAACAAGGACCAGCTTACTTACTTCTCGAGCGATAGTTCCACGATCCCGACCAGCAACTTGTTGGGAGTAGGGGCATCCAAGCTTGCCCAACCTAGTAAAGGGGCTTGGAGATAGAGGGTTTTCTGGGGGAGATACTGTTTCCAGGTTGGATTTTTTAGATCAAATAGGAGGGTAGATAGAGGTGGTGAAATCTAACCTTTGCATCGATGTTTGGCAGGGCGGGTCGCTTGAGTGTCAAAACCAAGCGGTGGTTGTTTGTTTTTCCTTGGCTTATCGAACCTGCGTATGCCTATTCCTCCTTTGATGACTCCCAGTAGAGAAAGCCTAAATTTGCCGATGTGGATTGAAAGGAAGTTGGGGATGTACATAGATCCTTCCGCCTATCCGGAGTGTTGGAAAGAAAGCAATGGTTTTTGTATTTATTATTTCCCGATCACTGGAAGCAATCTTCACTGACACAAGGATCTCCTCACAGCAACCTCCACTACAATAGAACCCGACAATGAGTTTACGAAGGCTTCGAGTAGTGCGAGATAGGCTAATCACCAGACTGCTCTGGAATAGGTTAATCGCCGGAGACAAGAACGAGTGAATCTAGTTTCGAGAGCATGCCTTACTATAACTTATAACTATAGGGCGTAGAGTTTCTAAGTGAAGGCAAGCGCAACTATAACTATCTATTTCATATCCTCCCTGTCAGCAAGGCGGGTCTAAAGCCTACCGGCCAGAAAGTCCTCAAGAACGGGAAAGCCGACGAAAAGACTATTCCATAACCGACTCTTGTTGCCGAATCGAGGGGGCTTGGCTTGTACCAGGCTCTAAAAGAGTTTTCTTCGAGCGAGCAGTCTTTCTATCTTTTTTTTGGGTTGCATGCCTAAGGCAATGTTTTTTGTAGATTGAGATGGATTGATCTTCGCTATCGTGCCTCTTCCTTGTACCAGTTGATGCTGCGGCAGTGCCTAATATGAGTTTGCTTTGCTCCTGCCCCAGACAGCTTCGAGGTTCCCATCGATCGATTACAGAGGTTTCAACCACTGAACTTGCTTATGCTCCGAGCTATAAAAAAGATTGAGTAGGAAAAATTGGCTTTAATCGAGATTGCCTCGGCTTCTTAGGCACATGAGGAACCGGTCTAACATCTTTTCAATCGAAATCCCAATCAAAGACAAGTTCTACCAAGGCCAGGATCTGAAAGAGAAGATTCACTTTCCGGAATTCCAAGTGACATGATTCCTTCAGAAGCTAAAGTTGAATGATCGAAGTCTCCTTCAGGTTCAGTCGAAGAGATCGAAGCGAAGTCATCAATTCAACCATTCGCATGGTCTCCTCTAAGACTGACCTCTTTTCCAAATGAACCAAACCTCGATACCACATTCATCAAAGAGATACGGCCATCTCTCTAGGTTGCACACCCCCTTTAGATCGTTCTATTCTATTCGTGCTTGAAAAACGACCCCATCGGTCCGCTCCTTTTAATGGACATTCTTAGCCGTCCTCCGAGGGTTAACACCTCATAGATCAGATCGTGAACTCTTTCAGACCCTTAGCCTTAGTTTCACTTGGTTGGGGCAGAGTTTCAGCCTGCCTTCCACCGAATAAAAAATTACAGCTGCCTAACCTGCTGACATCCCGGCGAAGAGAGTCATTATTTGTGTCACATCCTCGAATTCGACAGAACGCTTTCCTGTTATCTCTCTATAGGCATTGAAGCGATCGAGCGAGAGAAAGAAAGAAAACTATTGCGCACGCCCCTCATTCGCCCTTTAATAATAGAAGGTAAGGCAAAAGCAGCTTAAGCCCTTCCGATCACCCGAGAAGCCCTCGATGAACCGCCTATAGATATATACTTATATATATATATAAAAATCTTTTTATTTATATATATATTTCTCTGGATCCAACCAACTCATGCCGTCGCCAATCCAGTGCCCAAGGAACTAGACCTTATGCAAAGCACCTTTTTCACATAGAGCAGTGTTCCAGATCATAAGGGAGGCTAATATTTTCTTCACCCACCGTGATAAAGGTCGTTGGCTCAACCCTATGTCCAACATCTTGACTTCTCACTTACTCATCCTAATCAGAGGCCTATACCCCAACCAATCATAGACCATATCAAGCCCTTACTCTAGATCATGAAATGCTCCATACATAAAGGGCATCTCATCCAAAAAAAAACGTCACCGTCACCTATTTCGTGTTGATCAAAGCGCAGATCGAATTGTCGTGGACCGTCCAAGATCTATTTTCGATACACACCCATGTTTTTTAGAATTGGGTTAGAGTCTGATCTCTACATCCACATGTACACGATCAGTCACAATCTCAAAGAAGCTTTTGTTTGGTTGTTCCATCAGTGTTCTCGGGGAGAGGTGGTCTCCTCTTTCTTGGAACGCAATGATCAACGGATATGGGTGTATCTGGACGAATCTCAGGAGCTTTTCGATCAGAGACCATTCCAGAATGTCCTTTCATGGAATTCTTTGTTAGCATTGTGCGACAGATGTGAAGACGTCGAAGGAAGGATCCCAATCTTCAACGAGAAAGAAGCAGAACGTGGAAAAAAGAAGAAAAGCCTATGATGCACAGAGTGGCAAGTGGCAACTCGAGATCATTCTTCTTTTCACCTGACTAAAGGCTTTGTTATTCAGCAGGGACAGGGTCTGGCCCAAGCAGTGGTGCTTTAGCTAGCCTTACTCATCTATGAGACAGATGAGAAAGCGAGAGAATGCGCGGTGTCATGACTTTTTCCTTGAAAGGCATCCTCTGTTGACGAATCCATTTTCATTTTGAGCCTACGATTCCCCTGAGAATGGATCTCTCATTTGGACAAGAAGGCTGTGCTGTGAAAAAGGATTCCAAATTTCCTCACTTGAGTAGGAAGCTTTTCAGAAAGAAGGATATCCTGAGCCAAGCACAAGCAGTAGTCTCAAAGAGTGATGCAGTTGGATTAAGAAGGCCGAAAGCCCGGCAGTAAAGCTCACGTTGTCGACCTCTTGTCCGTCAGTGAGTGATTCCTCGTATGTGTAAAGGCGGGTAGACCGTCTCATCTCTTTCCCCAAAGTGGTGGATCGAACTTCGATAATGTCACGAGAGATTCAGTTGGTTCCATCGGTCATTCTGCGAACCTGACAGCTATCACTTACTGGTCAATGAAAGTGGGGTGGGGTCAGTTTCACTCTTCTTCGGAGCTTTAAAGTAAAAGAGTCTCATGCGCTTGCTTATGGAACTCTTGCTTCAAAGAATCATCCTCAAGAATTACAACAGAGGCTTCTTGCTCATCAAAGGCTCCGGCCCTTATAAAACCAAAAAAACTATCTAATGATGGACGCATCAGTGCTCAGGCTTGTTCCCCGGAGTGTTATCCTCTCTTCCCAAGAAAGAGGGAAAATGGCTGTGATTCAATATGAAAAGAAAAGGCCTGCACTAACTCTTATCTTAATTTAATATCTATCCGCCTGAAAGGCCACAATGTAATAACCAAGGGCAAGGGGCCTCGCCTCCAGAGTCAGATTGAGGAGACAACTCCTTCAAGGCTTTGACTTACATTCCGAGGAAGACTTTCCCAACAACAGAAGAAAAGATTGCGAGGTACTTCGATAGCATCAAAAAAGTACCTTCCAGCTCAGCTTTGTCATCTAGCTCGGGCAGTTCCAAAAGAAAAAGAAGGTCCGACGACGAGAAGACTCCCATAAGGTCTCCAAACAAATATCGCCCTAGAAGGCGTAGGCATGGAGCGAATATAATCACTTCTTATGTAACTTCTATCACTAATCCCAGGGGGGAGCAACAAGACGAGCCTTCTCCTTCATCTACACAATCTTCCCATGATCCAATTTCATCAGCCCAAGTCACTGAGGATTTGCCTTCGCGGGTCACTCGTTCCCAGGGGCAAGCCCCGGCTCAAATGCCTTTGCCACCGGAGAAAGACAAAAAATACTTAGAATTAACCCGGAGAAGAAAGACTGGAGACAAAGACCCAAGACTCGCGACTGACAAAGACCGAGAGAGGGAAGAGACTCGCTACCTTCGATTAACCCGTCGCTACTTCCGACTGCCCCCCCTTCTCGACGCCGACTCCCGATTCTAGCCTCAGGAGAAGTGGGGGAAGGAGAGGATCTCCCTCCATTACGAGAGGCAGTCACAAGCAGTGACTCAGTGAATCAAAGTCAGTGAATCAAGCAGCCAGTCTCGCCGCAGTCAAGCACTCATTAGTCCGTTGTTCTTCTTGCCAACAGCTTCGCTTCTTCCTTGATGACCTCATGACCTCTTCTGTTCTGGAACTAACCGAAGGACAAAGGAAGGAGTAGTATTCCACCCGGCAGCTTCAAGGGGGGATGGATTCCACCAGTTAGTTAGCTGGTTCCAGTTAGCTTCGAGGAGGGGCAGCATTTGCAGATTCCCCAGAATAAGCTTTTGAATCAGAGATCTCAGCACCATGATAAGTTCCTTTTGGATCGCTTGCCTCAAATCTGCCTAGAGAAACACTTTTGAGTTTGACATAGCTGATGGTAGTAGATTGTACATGAGGGAGCCGTGTGAAATGTCCCGCAAATGGCCTTTGAGCTTGTTTGCTTGCTGTCCGCCTAGGTGCATCAACAAGCTGCCCCTGTTCTCAGAGCTGAGGCTCGAGTAACTCGAAGCAGCGGTTTTTACCTAGCCTGGCATTGCCTGAAGGAGTCTTCGGGTTAGCTTTGCCAAAAGCGGGACTTCTAAGTTAGCTCGACGAAGCGGGGCTTGAGACCAACGACAGGTTTCAACCTTTCTATTTCTCTTTATACTCTTGAACCAAAGCAGTATACTTTCCCGCTGTTTAGTGGAAAACCTCTCCTAGTTGATTTGAATTCGATTAATCGATTGATGAGACGACATTTCCTGCTCTTGAACGAAGGACTCCTCCCGTACCCGTTTCAACTTCACTAGGGACCTCAGCCTCAACTTCCGCCCTCACTTCAGTGGCTTCGAGTTTCTCTCCCTCTCGGTCAAGCTACTTTGTTCCTCAAATCTGTCTAGGGGAAACCGTGAGTTAAGCGCCTTTCATGGGTCCGGTCATGAGGGATGTTGACCTAGCGTTAAGCGTACCTAGAACGGCCTTCCAGAAGAAAGGAAGAGGGATCCCTAAGCTTCTGCTTTTGAAATGGAGTCCGCAACTCCTTAACCCGTGGAAGCACCACCAGAGGAACCAAAACCCTCGTCTTCTGTTGCCACTAGTTCCTTGAAGAAGTACGCTGCTGCTTCGTAACCAAAACCCTCAGCTTTAGTAGATCTCTCAGAAGTGGCTTTTGAACCAGTGGAAGCACCTCCAGAGGAACCCGATCCCTCAGCTGAGGAAGGTAGAATTGATCTCTTTACTGTAGATCGACGAACAAAGTGCCCACAACTAATTGACTATACAAAAGTCTTTGAAATCTCTATCGTCTAGCAGTACCCGCGTCGAGGTTTCAAAAGGTCACTATGCAAGTAAGCCACCGCCCAAAGGGCCTTACGTGGGCCGGTCAACGGTTGGCCTAACGCAATGACTGCACTACTTTAGCAAGGGAACTTTTCCAGGTGAGAAAGATTTCCAAGACACCACACTTACTAACACTCAGGGACCCTGCCGAAACTCTTTTTTTTATCAAGATAGCGAGCCCACTGCCTCTACAGTTGTTCGGGGTGAATCTACAGTTTCTACAGCTACTTCTCCAGTTGAATCTATAGCTCCGGGTGAACCTACAGTTCCAGGTGAACCTAAAGCTTCTGTGGCAGTTGAAGCAGGTCAAGCAGTGAAAGTAGTTCCAGCAGGTCAAGCAATTGAAAGTGAATCAAGCAGTCAAGCTGAATTCATTCTTTTCGAAATCAAGATTTGGTTGGTGTTCAGTGTGCTGTTCATCAGTTGAGTGAGCCGCAGGAGCAGTTTTCACACCAGATCCCTCGGCCTCTGTTTTAGAATAAGATTCCTCGGAATCAAGGTCAGCTAAATACCATGTGGCTGTAGTCTAAATTTGTTGTTTCTTTCTTTGTAATCGGAGTGGAGGCTCGGGATCCTCGGGAGAGGTTAGTGAGTCGTAGCGGCTTTGAGGTTGCCTGACATTGCCCGAAGGATCCGCCAGTTCAGTACGTGTTCCATTTGCCCGCAGGAGTTGGACTGGAAGACCGACTCCGGGTTTCAACCCTCTGTATATACTTTGTACGAACACGCAGTCTAATCTAGTTCCTCCAGTCAAGTGAAAAACCCGCTGATGAATGTCGATTGATCCCTCGATGGGACATCTCCTGCCCCTCAACCTAAGAGGAGTCCGTCAGTACCGTCAATAACGCTCAGTTCCAGTTCGTGTTGGCATGCCCACAGCACTTGTTAGAGAAGCCGTCTCACTTTCCTTTCCCGGGACAAACAATACATTTGTTATAGTACGTACAAGGAGTAGTATGTTAGGCTCCCTAGCTGCCCGGTACCAACAATGTCCTGTTTTAGTACAAACAGTAGTATGTTAGGTTCCCTAGCTGCCCGAGACATAAACCCCTTTGTAGGTTCACAGGCTGCTAGGGACATACAATCTCTTTTGATACAAACAAGATGTTGTTAGGTTCCCAGGCTTGAGTAAGCGGGCTCACTCTCCCGGTCCACATAACAAGAGTATGTTAGTTTCCCAGGCGGAGTAAGCGATCTCCAATGACCGGAGCATACGCCTCTGGTCGTGAACCGCAACAACTTGGCTCGCCCGGCCCCGATACAGGGGCCCCGTATGTTGTTGGCCGCGAGAACAGGCATTCTACTTTCCCTGGCGCTGGTAGGTGCACGCTCTGCTGCTAGCGGTTATGCCGGTCACCAAAACATAGGGCAAGGTAGCCCTGATCCGTTGTAGGGAGTGGGACTATTAGCCTTTGACAGCTTGTGTTGTTTTCCCTGGCTACCTTGGGCAAACCATTGTGGAGGGAACCGCAGTTGGAGTAAGAGATTTTCACGTTGGCTCGCATGGACCCGTAAGGAGGTAGTTCGTCCGTTTTGGGGCTCTGTGTTGGCCGCGACACGTTAACACTATCGCTTCGGTCTCGTTCGCGCTCGCGGGTTAGTGGGTAACGCCCGCTCACCAACAACAAGGTACGAAGAACGCCCACCTACAGTGGGGTGGGGAGTCTTCGCCGTTGGACTGGTTATTATATCCCAGTGACCTTCATGCGCAGCCATTGTGAAAACCGAAGTCGGTTTGTCTTGATTTACGATTGATGAACGAGAAAAGAAGGAAACTCAGCTAGGTTGAGGGACGAAGCGACCGAAAGGGAGAGGAATTACTACTAGGCTGGAAAAGCTGCGGGCACTAGACTGGAGGCGAACGCTCATTATGTACGTTGATCCAGTTGACCGAGCGAGGGGGAAGTTTAGTTGCATAAGCAATCCCACTTGACCTTTTTGGTATTAATGAATTGCGTGTGAATCTGTGCCTGGAAGTACCCGAAGGGGGTGGAATCCACTCGACTGTCAAGGACCGCCAGTGAGCTTTTCTCATGTATAAGGGAAAGAAAGAACAAGGAGAGTTTTTAGACTAAACAAGAGCCAGATGGTTTGAGCTCGTGGATGTAAGACTATCAAAGGGGAATGGTACAGTTGAAAGCCTTCGGCGGCAAGCGGGATTGGAAAAGGTTAAACCAGACGGTCGTGGGACAAGGCAAATCTCCGTGCGGATCACCTAGGGTCAACTCGTACCGGCTTCTAACAAGTCGAACAAGCACTCTTTCCTTCAGTCAACCCATCTCCTTCGGTTTAGTGGAAAGAAAACTCTCCTAGTTGAGTTGATGTACCGATATGAAATCTCCTGCCCCTCAACCTAAGAGGATATCTAGAAAGGAGAATCTTTTTGTTAATTGGGGAACACGACCTGGTGCTGTCCTCACCTCTGTCGGTCAGTAGCTGTTATCTTCCATTCTTGGTGATCGGATTTCTCTGTCTACTCCTCTACTCTTGTTCCAATGGAATGACTATATGTAACAAAGACTATGATCCTTTCTATCTCAGTTCTTTTGTGGAGTCAAGTTTGAGCTCCTTCGGTAGAAGAAGACTCGTCTCCTCCTGCGCGATACGGCTTTTTGGCTTCCTCAAACTAGTCCATGATCTCTCGTCACGAAACTCTTCCAGAGCCTTCGGTGTCTGCACCACTCGTCACAGGTCTATAGAAACGACTCTTCTCGGTCTCTTACCTATGCCTCTTAGCTCTGTCTCTCCTACTCGAGCTTCAAAACCTACTCGTCTTTCTAGTGGTACTATATTTTATTTGCTTTGTTCCTTTCTCGTCCTCTATCGTCCATGGCCATTAATTAAAGGGCTTGCCTTTCCTCTCTCATCCATTGTCACTGGTTGGCTCTGCCCCCCTATAGTAAGCATGAATCGCTTTCTGAACTTCCCTTCGTTGAGGAACGAGCTCTCGTCATATTTGATACCAAAGCAGGATAGCACATCAGAGCAGGTAATCATAATCGTCAGTCAGCAAGTCACTTCCTCTTAAGCACCTCTGAAAGCAGACAGAAAGAGATGGCAGAGTCAGCGCCTCGTCCTTATACTACTTTCCCTGTGTTAAATCACTCCCCCCTCTCACTTAAAGGTAAAGGCAGGCCTGCCCAAGGAAGAAATCACAACACAACCACTCTATGTTAGGTAGCCTCCTCACTAAACACAAGTAAGAGCTAGCTTGCATTGAAAGGGGGCCTCCGCAGGACTTGTTTTCAGCTCCTTACTTACCTACCCTTATATTCTAGAACTAAAAAATTCCAATGATTACACAGCCCACTTCGCTCCGCTGCTCTGCTCGCTCCGACGATTCTACATACCGGCCGGAAAGAGAGAGAGCAGTTGGCTCTATAATTGAAATAATGGAAATGCTCTGTCGTAGAGCTTCGCTAGCAGTGTCGAGCTTTGCTCGCGATTCGACTGGAGGACCTGAATGAAATTTCAGAGCTCTCGCGCTGCTATCTAAAGAATGAAGAAACCGCTACTGAACAAGAGCGAGTGAAGTGAGTAAGCCCCTTTAGAGATAGGGGCGAGCCAAAGAGAAGTTGTAGCAACGAGCTACTAAGGAGTGACTGTGTTGAAGCTTCAAACGTAGAGCTCGCGACGACTTCGAGCGAACTCCACGAGTGTGCCAAAAAAAAAAGAATCTGTGATAAGTTAAGCGCCAGATTTGATTTGGAAGCTTGCTGTGTAATTTCATAAAGAAAGAAAAGTGTGGTGTGTGAACCTCAGCGAGTCCGGGTTTCAAACTAGCCTCCTGGACTGAACCGACCTTCTTAATAGGTTATAACTATCAAGAAAGTTGGAATGGCAGAGAAAGAGATGCACTTTCTAGACACGGGACCCAGAGTTTTTTCGAGAAAAGGTCCCATCCCTCAATATCACGATCGGGTCGACCAGGCCGGATCATAAGTAAATAGAAAATCGAAAATATCAATAGCAGTTGCTGTTACAGCCATTTTTTTTTTTAACTTAAACTACAACTACTTATTACTTATTCTAGGTATAATTTGAAAATAGAATAGATTATTATTAATAATAATATAACAAACAAACCAGTGTGACCGCATAATAGAACTATTATGCGACGAAAATTTTGATATAAGGAGACTCCTGCAAGTTCATCAAAGCTTATGTGAGCAAAGAACGGCTAGCCCCTATTTCGAAAGGGCACTCCAACACCTGGAGGAAATCATCTGTTCTGGAGTTACAGACAAGGAACTCCATTCTGTTGACTCTACCAGATAGAATAGAACCCATATTTTTTCATAGTCAAAAGAAGAGTTTGATCCTGGCTCAGAAGGAACGCTAGCTATATTCTTAACACATGCGAGTCGAACGTTGTTTTCGGGGAGCTAGGCAGAAGGAATAAAAACCTGCGCCAGCGCCGCTGATGATGCAGAAAGCTTTTTTTATAGAAAGAGAGTCAAGGGGGCTTCTGCGGGCGATTCTGTAACCGCAGGCAGCCCAGACCCGACTTAATGATGGCCGCGCATGAGATCGCACGAGACCACTTCGATTATGAGTCGGGGGATGCGAACATAGCGATAGCGGCCCTAAAATACCTTCTGCGCTATCTTGAAAGGCGAAAAATTTCCATTTTGAGACCGCGACCCATCTCGGAGCACTTTCTCACGGATTTTTTGAGATAAGTGTTAAATTATCCTCCACAAGACTCTTGATGTTTTTTCAGGGCTTGGGTACGAGAACATAATTGGAAGAGGTCGAAGTTTAGACCGCTCACAGTAGTTCTACCTATAGAAAAGATCATCAGAGAGGAGACAACCCATTTATGATTCCAGCCGAGAAGACTAGTCAAAGGAAGGATCTATAATGTCATATATTTCAGGAGCTAGATCAGTTGCCGATGAACAAGTAAGAATTGCCTCAACAAAAATGGATGGAATTGGACCTAAAAAAGCCATTCAGGTTCGTTATCGATTAGGTATCTTTGGAAACATAAAGAAAAAAGAGTTTACTAAGTATCAGATCGACCAAATTGAACAAATGATAGGTCAAGATCATGTTGTTCATTGGGAATTGAAGAGGGGAGAACGAGCAGACATCGAACGATTCATTTTTCTTTCTTGTTCTCGTGGAATTCGTCATCAAGATGGATCGCCCTTACGCGGTCAACGAAGTCATACTAATGCTAGGACTTTTACTTTTCGCAAGCGAATTCGGAAATGAAAGAAGTCTACCGAAAGCCCTTGATACTTGTCTGATCAATCACACTGATAGCTTCAATAGTTCCATTTTTTTTTTTTTTTTAGTATTTCACCGGTTACTAATCCAGTATACGTATAGTAGGCCTCCTTCGCCACTCCACTAGTGGCTCGGCTTGGTCTCGCTCCCTTCGCCCGCCTATCGTATCGGCTCGGCTTCGTCCTAGAAGCTACTGCTTCCGCCTCTCTAGGCATGAGCTATCGCTCATGACTTGTATTGTAGTCGTAGTCTTGTAGTCGGCCCGGAATGCCTCTGTAGTCTTTCTAATGCTAATGCCTCCTTCCTTGCCGCCAACGTACGCTACTAGGAGAGTAAGCAAGCTACCTTGCTTGCATTCTAGAAACGGTAGCTTCCGCGCCCTTCCTGCCTGCTGAAATTTATGTGAATGATCGTGACAGCTCTTCAAATCCTATTCAGTCTGATTAGATATGTCACTGAAACAATCCGTTCTGTCTCTGTTTTATTTTTTGATTCCGAGGATGAGCCGGCCGATCCTAACATCATTTATGAGGAGCCGGACGACGAAGCCTCTTCCTCAGATAAAGATGTCTCCGACGCTACTCTCCCGGCAAGAACATTTTTTATTGTGATTTTTTTGGCGGGTTCGGTCAGGAGAGACAAAAGAGAGATGCTTTCTATCAGTCAAAAGCGGATACCGACCCCCATGCTCCCACGGTCCGCTTACCGAGGAATAGAAAGGGAAGACCGGGGGCCAGAGCAAGTTGGGTTGGGGTATAGAGCCGTAAGCGCGGTGGGGGGGTGACAGAGGACGTGCTCGTACGGTTCATAGAAGGGTATGATCAACTCGT